TAGCTCCGATTCTATCCGAATAAGGGATAAATAGAAAGAACTGGGTAAGGCTGAACTCTTCTTTTCTGGTAGTTGTAATGCTAAAGTCTCTTTTTCCTCGGAAAGCATTATCCGTGAAATGACTCATTTCCATTACTGTTTTAACTCCAAAAGAAAGAGAAAGACTCGGGGAAGGGCAGACTGGCGGGAAGGGTGGTACTAAATTGAATTGAGTCCCGATATCCTTCGAAAGTACCTTTTGATAACCTTTTCTCATGCAGAACAGAGAAAGGTTAGTCAGACTGAGGGCGGAAAAAGACGTTTTACTTTTTTTTTGTTTCATATGCTCTTGCGATGCGTACCTGATACAGAGAAATCTTTGCCGCAGCACGAAGCCGTAGTTCATCCAAAGACTACAATTCCATACGTGACAGACAGAATTCAGGAAAGCTTGAAAGGTAACAAGGTAGTTATGAAGTCAACAGAGATGCGCGGGTTCCGTTCCCTCTGTCCGGAGGGCTTTCGCTTTATATAGAAGCCCCTCAGCACCCGTACAATCAAAAAAATGGAAATTTAATTCAGTGATTGAGATAGCGACAAGTTAAAGCTGAGAGGACGCACCCATTCCCGAAATCCACTTTAATTAAAGCCTTTTCGAAGGCGCGAAAGTTCGCATTTTATCTTTTCTTCAAGCTTTCGCTTGTATTTTCATAGACTAAGTTTAGTAATCACTCTCTAGTAAAGGCACTCGATTAGCTGGAAAAAGCGCTCTTCTTTCCATTTTCTGTGATTTGAAGATAGATATAGATAGAACTCGATCGAACTAAATGCTTTTCGTCTTATCGTATATAAGAGAAAGGTTGCTTTTAGGAGTGACCTTTATCGATTTCAACAAAACAAGCCGATGGTGATCTCACTTTCGAAAGAGAATAGAAAGCGTACTGACTCTGACTGCTATCTACGATGCGATCAGGGGGGAATAGCGCAAGGGCTTAAGTCATCGATTCAAATCCTATCTTTTTTTCGGTATGCCGCCCCGCGAGCAAGGAGCGAATGACAAAGATATATAATAAAATCATGGCTTCCTTTTTGGTTTCATTTTGAGTCCTTCTTATTTTTACTATTTTAGCAACTTCGCTAGAAGTAAAGCTTCTCAAGTGGTGTTTTCAATTCTTTGATTATTTAGTGTTCGATTTAGACTTAAACATCCACGATGATATCCTGTTATTACTTGTCTTGGTTTTGGTTTTCGTCTCACGGATCTTGGTTCGCGCTTTATGGCATTTCCACTATAATAAGTGTAGGAATTCATGGGTACCTGGGATCACTTGGACCATTTCCACTCTGTGTTGTCTTCTTGACCTTTGCTCTGAGTGGTTGGTCGAACACGCAGAATGTGCAGGAGAGGAGGGTTCCTCAAATGCCCAACTCGATTTGGACTTAACTCTGCGTCCGCCGGGACCAACAGCAGAGGAAATAGAAAGGGAGCTTTCCTCTTTTCTTTCTTCCTTTGGAAATAAGGGAGTGACCTCAAGTGTACTCCAAAATACTAAGATTAAGCTACAATTGGATGTCGCGTCCCCCGCGAAGCTTTTGAAGATCCGGGAACTTATGCGGGATCTCCAAAGCAGACCGGTTCCTGCTTTCCAAGCGAGAGATGCTTTATTGAAAGCTCTCGCCCGATGGGAGAGGGACCAGACGCGTGATCCATGAGGTTGGCCGCCCAGCGTCGGCTCTACGAACTAACAAGGGGTCGGTCGCGAGAGAGAGAAGGGGTGGTCCGGCGGGTAGGCTGGAGGGGGCTCGTCAGGGGGAGCAAATCGATAAGTCCTTCGAAAGATAGGGGTTCCCGGAGAATTTTGTGTCTTTCTATTTGGAAACAAAGGACCATAAGTCTAATTAGACACTTCGTCTTTATTGTTCCACTAGCTAGGATAAAATTATCAGATGTCCCTTTCATTATTACAACCTTCTTTTTTGATGTCAAAGACCAGAAGCTACGCGAAAATTTTCATTGGATCTCGGTTGTTCTTAACAGCGATGGCTATTCATTTAAGTCTTCGGGTAGCACCACTAGACCTTCAACAAGGTGGAAATTCTCGTATTCCTTATGTACACGTTCCTGCGGCTCGGATGAGTATTCTTGTTTATATCGCTACGGCTATAAACACGTTCTTGTTCCTATTAACAAAACATCCCCTCTTTCTTCGCTCTTTCGGAACCGGTACAGAAATGGGTGCTTTTTCTACGTTGTTTACCTTAGTTACTGGGGGGTTTCGGGGAAGACCTATGTGGGGCACCTTTTGGGTGTGGGATGCTCGTTTAACCTCTGTATTAATCTCGTTCCTTATTTACATGGGTGCACTGTGTTTTCAAAAGCTTCCTATCGAACCGGCTCCTATTTCAATCCGTGCTGGACCGATCGATATACCAATAATAAAGTCTTCAGTCAACTGGTGGAATACATCGCATCAACCTGGGAGCATTAGCCGATATGGTACATCAATACATGTTCCTATGCCCATTCCAATCTTGTCTAACTTTGCTAACTCCCCCTTCTCAACCCGTATCTTGTTCGTTCTGGAAACACGTCTTCTTATTCCATCTTTTCTCGAATCTCCTTTAACGGAAGAAATAGAAGCTCAAGAAGGAATACCAAAACCTAGTTCACTCGCTGAGTCTCTTTGCATCCATGGCTGAATGGTTAAAGCGCCCAACCGGGCAAATTCGTAGGTTCGATTCCTGCTGGATGCACTTTTTACGTTCAGTTCAATCGCTGCTCACGGAATTGATACATATAGCTCGCCCTTATAGCTTATGGGGCACTTCACTCGCTCAACACTCGTTCAAAACATCCACTCTTTCTTCACTCGCTAGGGAAAGATAAAGGATAGATGACTTTAAATCCCGCTTAGAGATCGCAAAACTATAGTCAGAGTAGGAGTTCCCATCCGTCGAGGCCTCGTTTTACCCGCCCTTGGGACTGGAACTGATTGGTTGCTTGTTGTGACAGCCAAGGTCTGAACATTGTCCCACTTCCCTCATCGGGTTCCTCTCTGTTCATCATGGGGTTGTTGGGATAAAGGTGGGTTTGAGACGCGCGGGTACTCTTGATGCGAAAGGATATGGATCTAGAAGCCGAGATCAAAGCGTTAGTTCAAGATAAGAGCCCTTACGAACCAAGGCTTCTAAAGTTGCCGGAGGGTCCATCATCAAGAATGGCCTAAGATGGTCAGAAGCATTCCTAACAATGCTAGCCACAGCGGAATACTCCGGCAAAACGGGTCGCCATTTCGCGGAATCGAACGCCCTAAGAGGAAGATTTAATTTTCTTTCTGTTTCGTGGAACGAAGTTGATCCATGGTCATCGGGATGTCTATGTTGAAAGAGAACCTAACCTGAAGAGTCATTGGTTTTCCAGGTCGGAAAATGAAGTAAACAACTCAGGTGGACAAGAGGCGAACCACTCAGCTGATGAGTCAGCTATACTTTTTTAAAAATAGCCTAATGAGGAGACGATCATAACCTCTGAGCTCAAAGATGGAAAGCAGATTCCTTTTTTCAGGTTTTGCATAGCTTCCCAAGCGCCCGGCTTTCTTTTTGGGTTCCGAAAGGCAGCATTAGGGTATGGGATAGAGTTCGAGTGAGGCATCAACCATAGATTGCGGAACTTTCGAGATGCTTCCTTGCGAAAGCCAACGGAGTCTGTACTGTAACTCAACCTTCTCATCCATGGAAGGATTCCTTATTCGATGATAAATGTCAATCGAGGGCACCCTCATTTCCAGAGAGAGAATCAGGCTGCACAGAAGGGGGAAAGCCCTCCTACTGAGCAAGATCATTAATTAATATTAATAAGGAAGCACTTAACTTAGGGCAGCCAGTCTCACTTCACACAGCACAGCGCCTTGCTATTTGCATTCATCCTTGTAACTTACCGAAGCGAGGATCTCATGCTATCATTGAACGGCTACCGAACCGCCATACTCCGGTAACCGGTCTAGGTTCCAAGTACATCAACACCCCATAGCTACTTAGGGCCGCAACGCAATAAGGCTTTTCGCTCTAGTTGGGCAATGCAAGGAGGCCTCTTTCGCCATTCTTTCTAAATGATAAACTCTTATTAGTTCAGTTCGGTATAACATCGATAATAGGATAATTTTTTAACAGAAGCATATGATTGCCCCTCAATCGCCAGGTGGCTCGCTCCAGGTGCATGAGTAGCTTTGCTGGCTCTTATAGCGGCCTCTTTCAGTGGTTCTTGCTTGCTCTTTAAAGCTGATCTGGTGCTGTCTCGTTCCTTCAGTTTGTTCTGATTCCGATGAAGGATACTATATTCCGCCTACACAACTACCTTGCTTGGTGGTTCAAAATGGAAGTCTAGGTATCTGCTTAAGTGGTCTGCTCGTACCGTTCCAAAAAGAGCTGCGCTGACAGGCGTATTTTAAAATGTGTTTCCGGGCTCACATATCTGCGAGATAGGGTGCGGATAGGTGGAATGGAAATTCCACTCCAATCCCTTTAATGGATCCCCGAAGGAGACGGGTGCAAATGGAATTTCAATCAAAGGCGCTATGACCACTGAGCATGCCAACAAGGCAAACTCAGAAAATCGTCTCCTGTCCCAGGTCACTGAAAGGGAGATACTCGCAGCCGAGCTCTCGTCCCACTCCCGCTGCCAACTTCGTGATAGAACGACCATGCGAAGGGATACGGATAGGCTGCCCTCCCACACTTAAGGCATTGTGTTACACCTTAAATGTCTGGATTTAGCGTTATTGTCAAGCATCTCATTCACTACTAAAAGAAAGGTATGGATATTCTGCTCGAAAGCTTGACGAAGAAGCGTAAGCAAAAAGCATATTTTAGGAAAGAGGTCCAGGTAGCTCAGCTGGTTACAGCTAATGAATGAAAAAACGTGTGTGCCGATTTAGATTTCCCGTCTTAAGCCCCACCTCGGTAGCTCAGCGGTAGAGCGGCCTCTTGTATAGTTCAACAGGTAGTCGGACGTGGGTTCAAATCCCGCTCGAGGGAAAAAACAGAGAGAGCAGCGAAGGGGCCTTTCCTCGCTTCTGTCTTTTTTTTTATAGATCAGTTCAGTCTGTAAACAAGCAGGTGATTTTTAGCCGGGAAACTGTAAACTTTCGAAAGCAAGCTCACCCACTCTCCCCCAGTGGTTAAACTCTAGGATCTGATTTGAATTCCATATTAAAGAAAAGTAGACATCTGCGGCCTAAAACTACACGAGTGGATAGATTTACGGCGACTACTTCCCGATCTTTGTGAACGTTCACTTCAATAGGTATCTCGTTTTACTAGCTCGACTATAGAGAGAGGAACTAATGGTAACGAGCCAGACCAGATGATCTTCAAAGACATCCTTCACCGATCGATTAGATGAGAGAGGTCATTCAGTGTAAGACCTGAGGTAGACGACGTTTCACTGAGATTGCTGCTTAGTCCTTCTCAAAAGCCTAATTCGTTCGCCTATGAATAGTCAGCCGATAAAAGTCTAATTCTTTCGCCTATAGGTAGCCAAAATCCCGGAAAAAAGGAACTTGATGATGTTCTTCTCCCCTCGTGGTCTCTATCTATAGATCCTAGACGGCGGAGACCATCTAGCTATTCATTAAGAAATGCCTGAAATGCTTGCTTTAAGCCGCGTACGAAAACCCCACATGCACCTTTCACCCCTCGAAAATACCCTGATAATGAAAGTCAGCGCCCTTCGAATGGACAATGGGGGAAGGTTTGTCTTCCATGGTAGCTAGGTAGCCCCGCATGAAGGTGACTCGCCCCCGATTGTAGGAAGCCCACTCTACAGTCTGACATGCTTTCCGTATCTAAGGTAAGGGGAATAATGAAAATCTATGTGCCAAGGAAGGTAGGCCTTTAAGGAAAGTAATTCATCCGGTAGGTACTACTAACTAGAAGAGATTGAGAAAAAGGGATTTTCTCTCCCTAAGGTCGAGTCTCCTTCCTATCCTTTTCAGTCTGTTTTCACTTCCTCTAATTCAGTAGGGATGCTCT